AGGATTACGTATGGGAAATATTGAAACCGTCCTTTCCAGTAGTATTGCTGCTGTCTTTTTTGCAGCTTTTGTAGTTGCTGGAACTATGTGGTATGGTTCAGCAACTACTCCGATTGAATTGTTTGGCCCCACGCGCTATCAATGGGATCAAGGATACTTTCAACAAGAAATATATCGAAGAATTGGTACTGGGTTAGCCGAAAATCAAAGTTTATCCGAAGCTTGGTCTAAAATTCCTGAAAAACTAGCTTTTTATGATTACATTGGCAATAATCCGGCAAAAGGGGGGTTATTCAGAGCGGGCTCAATGGACAACGGCGATGGAATAGCTGTTGGGTGGTTAGGACACCCTATCTTTAGAGATAAAGAGGGACGTGAACTTTTTGTACGTCGTATGCCTACGTTTTTTGAAACATTTCCGGTTGTTTTGGTTGACGGAGACGGAATTGTTAGGGCCGACGTTCCTTTTAGAAGGGCGGAATCAAAATATAGTGTCGAACAGGTAGGTGTAACTGTTGAGTTCTATGGCGGCGAACTCAACGGAGTCAGTTATAGTGATCCTGCTACTGTGAAAAAATATGCTAGACGTGCTCAATTGGGTGAAATTTTTGAATTAGACCGTGCAACTTTGAAATCTGACGGTGTTTTTCGTAGCAGTCCAAGGGGTTGGTTTACTTTTGGACATGCTTCATTTGCTTTGCTCTTCTTTTTCGGACACATTTGGCATGGTGCTAGAACCTTGTTTAGAGATGTTTTTGCTGGTATTGATCCGGATTTAGATGCTCAAGTGGAATTTGGAGCATTCCAAAAACTTGGAGATCCAACTACAAGAAGACAGGTAGTCTGATACAAGATTGCTTTGGTACTATGATCGTTTTTCTTTTATTTGACTTACTATAGGGTTGGGGTCCCGGATAAATCTTGATTTATCTCGCTTCCTTTTCTTTTGTTATTTCTTTATCCGGGAAACGATACCAAATAAACAGGTATGGAAGCTATAATTGTAAACCACGATCGAATCTATGGAAGCATTGGTTTATACATTCCTTTTAGTTTCAACTCTAGGAATAATTTTTTTCGCTATCTTTTTTCGTGAACCACCTAAAGTTCCAACTAAAAAGGTGAAATGATTTTTCATTATCTCAATTCAAAGTAATGATCCTCCCAACAATGGGAGGATCATTACTTCAACTAGTCCCCGTGTTCTTCGAATGGATCTCTTAGTTGTTGAGAAGGTTGCCCAAAAGCAGTATATAAGGCGTACCCAGTAAAACTTACAAGTAAACCGGATAAAAAGATGGCAACTAGGATTGCTGTTTCCATTATTCTATACTTTTAAGTTATATAGTTTTAAGACCACAGTGGATCTATGATAAGATCATTTATTTACAACCGAATGGTATACAAAGTCAACAGATCTTAATGAATATAAAATATTATGGCTACACAAACCGTTGAGGGTAGTTCTAGATCTGTCCGCCCAAAACGAACTAATGCAGGGAGTTTATTGAAACCATTGAATTCAGAATATGGTAAAGTAGCTCCTGGTTGGGGGACTGCTCCTTTGATGGGTCTTGCAATGGCTCTATTTGCAATATTTCTCTCTATTATTTTAGAGATTTATAACTCTTCCATTTTACTGGATGGAATTTCAATGAATTAGATTCACAATAACCATTAACTAGCTTTTTAAATACAAATTCCATACAAAGTGAATCATTTAGATGTCTGATTTTTATCCCATTCGATTTTGGTAGTTCGACCGTGGAACTTCTTTTTTTTTTTCTGTATTTCCGGAATATGAGTGTGTGACTTGGTGTAATAGATCCTATGGATAGTACAGAGAATGGGTCTGTCATCTTGATAGAGATGGTTTTACTTCGTCGGATATTTATTATTTTAGTATCTGTAGCACGTAATATATGAAATAAATATATGAAATAGATTAACAAAGTATTAGAACTATGATTCATACTTAATAGTCATACCTTGTGACCGGACTCCAAAAAGTTTTTCAAAGAGTTAGAAGTTATAAATAGAAAGATTTTATTCTTTCAAACTTCTGTTTATTTTTATTTTGATCAAAGGACAAAGATTTATTTGGATTTTTAGTCATTATAGCTATTCAGTGAATAAGTGATGATCCAACGGTTCTATGATTATTATATGATAATTTTTGAACTTTCTATGATTGATCCAACGGTTCTTACTCAGGGAATTTTGTGACTTCGTTTGAGAAGGTTTTATTGAATCATCGAGGTTATAGTATGAATCTGAGGTTTTAAGTGATTCAGAGGGTCTTAACAAGAGAATTCCTATCAATAAAAAAAAAATAGCAGTAAATCCGCATTACATAACAACAAATAAAATAGGTAAATAGAAAATTCAAGAGGCCTATAACGATCAATATAGAGACGAATGAACTGACTTGAATTTTTGGCATTATAACCACAAGAAATCGTTTTCGGGTTTTTCTTATTTCCTATCGTCAGAAAAAATG